AACCTAAGACAATGTGTGCGTGGCTAAAAAAATTGACTTAGTGAATGAAATGAAAATATACAACTAATATATGATCTAGAGTTATAGAAAAAAATATTACAATAAAGATTACAATACAATATTGATATTAGAGTAGAGAATTGAAAAAAGGAAAGAGATCTCAAAGATCTTTTTCCTAAAATTACCTTTTGTCCATTTATATCATAATCCTACCTTTCCTTCAATGAATTAGATTGGTCATCGAATCCGACTATTAACTATTCGGAGTCGTAATTTGACGAAGAAGTCTTGTGGTATTACTGTGGTATTACGACGTCTTATTAAATAAAAAAGGATGTTCTATAGAATGATTCCCTTTTTCAGTTGATTTTATTCAACGATTGACCAAACGAAAATATTAATAAATAATAAATTGTATGAACTTAGATCAATCAAATCAATTTCTATGCAACGATTCGCCCCAATCAATTTATCCATTGATTATCTTATCCATTTAGGTTGCAAGATAATGATAAACAATGGGGAAGGGAAAGGTTAATTTATAAAAAGGGGATTCATAAAAGGTTTGTAGAGGGGAGGTCGAACTAGGTATATAGAATTGAATGACTATAAGTTAACTCTTGTCAAGCATTAGACGCATCCTTAGCAAATCTGATTGAATTGAAGATGAAGAAAGAGTTGGTTTACATTGTGGAAGAAAGACATGTATATGTGATATTAGATATTGACTTGTTATATACGAGCTAAAGATATATCTAATTTGACCTACTAATCGAATGTGAATGTAGATGGGGATTCTATAGAAATCCTTCTGTCTAATCTGTGACTGTGAGTTGAATTAATAAATGGATGAAGTCAATAAAAAAATCGAAGAATTCAAAAAGCGGTTCGGGACAAAGAAACAGAAAATCAAAAGTTGTATGGATTCATAAAGACTTTCTCGAGAGAAACTAAAAAAGAGATATCAAAGTAGTTTTGATTATTCAAGAATGTTATTACTTGAATTCGAAGTTCGTAGTTACTTCGACTGGACGAATCGTAGCATGGAATAATTAAGTCATAGTTCATTGGTTGAATGTATCATTAACCATTTTTTTTTTGGTACGAGGAACTTATCATGAATCCACTGATTTCTGCCGCTTCCGTTATTGCTGCTGGATTGGCTGTAGGGCTTGCTTCTATTGGACCTGGAGTTGGTCAAGGTACTGCTGCGGGTCAAGCTGTAGAAGGTATTGCGAGACAGCCTGAGGCGGAGGGAAAAATACGAGGTACTTTATTGCTTAGTCTAGCTTTTATGGAAGCTTTAACAATTTATGGCCTGGTTGTAGCATTAGCACTTTTATTTGCTAATCCTTTTGTTTAATATTTAGATTAGAAATATGAAAAAATTTTTTCATATTGCCTTGGATTTGTGCTTTGCTTTTTCGAATTATATAAGGATTTCATTTCTAGAATTACTTATTCGTTGAGAAAATAACCCACGGGAAGGGCTGATTTGCGGATGAGGAATTAGCATACCAACTCGCTTTCATCCTTCCCGTTTGTGTTGGTAGACCTCTTTTAGTTTTTAAGAGAGGTTGCAAGCAAGAGGGTAATTCATGATTTCTAAATCAAATAGATTTTTAATTCGATTTAGAAAGTAGGAAACTAGAAAGAAATATATATATAAAGAGGGCAAAGTAATACAAAAAGAACTCTGTTCGATTTTTTAGTCTATCTATACGAGGAGATCATATCATATGAAAAATGTAACCGATTCTTTCGTTTCTTTGGGCCACTGGCCATCCGCCGGGAGTTTCGGGTTTAATACCGATATTTTAGCAACAAATCTAATAAATCTAAGTGTAGTGCTTGGGGTGTTGATCTTTTTTGGAAAGGGAGTGTGTGCGAGTTGTTTATTTCAAGAATAGGCTGGATCCAACCAGATGTACTTTTTCTGTTATAACTGGGAAAGTTATACCTAAGAAAGAGGGGTGCATGATCTCGCGAATTACTTCTGAATAAATTCAGAAATCATATGTAAGAACTATAGCATTTCGTAATTTATTGGAAAATCTACTTTGATTCTCTATCAACCAATAATGCGGGACCATTAACATGGTTAAAGCTAAACTGTTTGAAGTCCAGACGCGGCATGGTACTCTTTCTACCACTATGTTAATATAGAGACGGTTTCAAAAAAATAAATATATATTTTATCAATATAGAACACTCATATCGATAAAATGATTTGAACTACTTATTGGGGATTTTATCCCCTTTTTTAGCCAATGCTGAATCGATGACCTATTGTGTATAAAGTAAAAAAACTTCTTGGATTAAAAAAAGTAAACAACTTTGCTGACAATTACATATTTTTTGTTTTGTTTGGTCAGAAGAGTCCTCCAAATATTTTGGTCTTGGATTAGTGATTCCGTTTGATATTTTGATTTCATTTTGGAATATGACAAGAGAGGATAGGCTCATTACATTAACAATAAAGATATGGGAATTTATATTG